TCTCTTTTTTCCATTCATCATTATTGTATTTATTCTGACCTCCATACTTAGATCGAGATATTGGACATAGAATGCCAATCTTTAAAATGTAAAAAAAAAAAAGGAGTAATCAGCTGTGACACGTTCACTAAAAAAAAATCCTTTTGTAGCTAATCATTTATCGGGAAAAATTGAAAAACTCAACATGAGGGAGGAGAAAGAAATAATAGTAACTTGGTCTCGGGCATCTACCATTATACCCACAATGATTGGCCATACAATCGCTATTCATAATGGAAAGGAAAATTTACCTATTTATATAACAGATCGTATGGTAGGTCACAAATTGGGAGAATTCGCGCCTACTCTGACTTTCGCGAGACATGCAAGAAACGACAATAAATCTCGTCGTTAAATTATTAATATTTCATATTCAAAAATATGAAATATTAATAGAAATATTATTAATATAAATAAAATAATATAAATAAAAAAAAGTAAAATAAAAAAAAAGAAACTAAAAAAGTACTTTTCATTCATTAGTGGGGGGTGACCTTATGATAAAGAACTGGAGTTCAGGTAGAGAAGAAAATAGAGAAATCAAAGTTTTAGCTCAACATATATGTATGTCTGTTTTAAAAGCGCAAAGAGTAATTGATCAGATTCGCGGACGTTCCTATGAGGAAACACTTATGATACTGGAACTCATGCCTTATCGAGCATCTTATCCAATTTTACAATTGGTTTATTCTGCAGCAGCAAACGCTAATCATAATATGGGTTTGAACGAAGCTGATTCATTCATTAGTAAAGCCGAAGTCAATAGGGGTGCTATTGTGAAAAAGTTAAGACCTCGGGCTCGGGGACGTAGTTATCCGATAAAAAAAACCACTTGTCATATAACAATTGTATTAAAGGAAAAATCTAAATCATTTTTAGATCAATCGATCTAAGATTTAGATTCATATTAAAAATATGAATGGAAAGAGAACATAATAGAAAAATATGGGACAAAAAATAAATCCACTTGGTTTCAGACTTGGTACAACCCAAAGTCATCGTTCCTTTTGGTTCGCACAAACAAAAAATTATTCCGTGGGTTTACAGGAAGATGAAAAAATACGGAATTGTATCAAGAACTATGTACAAAAAAATAGGAGAATATCCTCGGGTTTCGAAGGAATCGCACGTATAGGAATTCAAAAAAGAATCGATTTGATCCAGGTCATAATCCATATTGGATTCCCAAATTTATTAATAGAGGGCCAAACACGAGGAATAGAAGAATTACAGATGAATGTACAAAAGGAACTTCATTCTGTGAACCGGAGACTCAACATTGCTATCACAAGAATTGAAAAACCTTATGGACAACCAAATATTCTTGCAGAATATATAGCTTTACAGTTAAAAAATAGAGTTTCGTTTCGAAAGTCAATGAAAAAAGCTATTGAATTAACTGAACAAACAGATACAAAAGGAATTCAAGTACAAATCGCAGGGCGTATCGACGGAAAAGAAATTGCACGTGTCGAATGGATCAGAGAAGGTAGGGTTCCCCTACAAACAATTCGCGCTAAAATTGATCATTGTTCCTATACAATTCGAACTATTTATGGAGTATTAGGCATCAAAATTTGGATATTTGTAAACGAGTTTGGATATTTGTAAACGAGAAATAATAGACCTTCATTTGTCTTGCCATTCTGTCCAGTGATAGAACAAAAAATGACAAATTGTTTCATTCTTTTTCTGTTAAATCAAACAAAAATGAACAATTCTAATTCTATAAGGTTGAATAAAAATTCGATTGACCATTTAGTATAATTGCTATGCTTAGTGTGTGACTCGTTAGTTTTTTCTTTAGAGTTTAGGGTTGAGATTCAAAAAAAAAAAAAATAGACTAACCCCTACTATGAACTTAATAACCATATAAATTAATAACCAACTTATTGCTTCGTATTGTCAAGATCCCAAGAAACAGTCACTATATGGGTGGATCGATCATATAGTTGTAGCAACTGAAATTTTTTCCATAAAAAAGAAATCTGATTATGGGTTGTGAAGCAAAAATAAAGGGATGTGGATAAATGGAAGGATGATAGAAAGAGAGAACAAAAATATCAATGATATATGATTCCAATATGTATGGTCTATGAATCACCTCATAAAAGGCAGTGTGATAAAGCATTAATACTGATATAATCAATACTGATATAAATATATAAATGAAATATAAATAAATAAAATATAAAAAAAAGAAAAAAAAAAAATAATAAAGAATAAAGAGCCTCGGGTTAATAAAAACTGAGGAGATTGACTCGGGAACGAATTTTGCCGGAAGCTCCATTGCAGAGTTCAGGCCTAACCATTAATGGAGAAGCTATGGGAACGACGAAACCTGTGACTGCATAGGATTCTATTGAAAACGAATCCTAATAATTCATTGGGTGGGATGGCGGAACGAACCAAGAAAAAATTGATTTATTCTGAGAGGTGTCATGAATTGACCTTACGAATGAAAGAGTCAATATTCGCCCGCGAAACCTTTATTTATTTATTGGATTACAATTTTTGGCCCGATTCGATAGAGGTAAAAATAAGGATTCATTATATTATACGTTATATTCTAAAAAAAGAAGCATTTTTTATATTTTCTATATCTAATAATATACACGTGCAGCTGTATATTTTGTATATACATCTTCCTTTGTAACAAATTAAATATGTAACAAATTAAATATCAATAAATGCCATTCATTACTTATTTATAATTACTTATATTACTCATAATTACTTATATTATTATTTATAATAATAATTATAAATAATTATTATAATTATACATGTGTATCTGTAATATTATTGAATTATAATTATACATGTGTATCTGTAATATTTAATATTATTGAATCGTTTCATTCGCGAGGAGCTGGATGAGAAGAAACTCTCATGTCCGGTTCTGCAATAGAGATGGAATTAAGAAACAACCATCAACTATAACCCCAAAAGAACCAGATTTCGTAAACAACATAGAGGAAGAATGAAGGGAATATCTTGTCGAGGCAATCATATTTGTTTCGGCGGATACGCTCTTCAGGCACTTGAACCCGCTTGGATCACAGCTAGACAGATAGAAGCGGGGCGGAGAGCAATGACACGATATGCGCGTCGTGGTGGAAAAATATGGGTACGTATATTTCCCGACAAACCTGTTACAGTAAGACCTACCGAAACACGTATGGGTTCGGGAAAGGGATCCCCCGAATATTGGGTATCTGTTGTTAAACCGGGTCGAATACTTTATGAAATGGGCGGAGTATCAGAAACTGTAGCCAGAGCAGCTATTTCAATAGCTGCGTGCAAAATGCCTATACGAACTCAATTTGTTATTTCACGATAGGGATGTAGAACTAAACAAAAGGGATATTGAGGATGAAAAAACAACCGCAGGTTTCTTTTTTTCTGGACGGACAATATTTCTTTTTTTCCTTCATCCTTTGCATTGAAATAAGAGATTCAAATAAAAAATATATGATTCAACCTCAGACCCTTTTGAATGTAGCGGATAACAGCGGAGCTCGAGAATTGATGTGTATTCGAATCATAGGAGCTGGTAATCACCGATATGCTCATATTGGTGACGTTATTGTTGCTGTAATCAAAGAAGCAGTGCCAAATATGCCTCTAGAAAGATCAGAAGTCATTAGAGCTGTAATTGTACGTACATGTAAAGAACTCAAACGTGACAACGGTATGATAATACGATATGATGACAATGCAGCGGTCGTCATTGATCAAGAAGGAAATCCAAAAGGAACTCGAGTTTTTGGTGCGATCGCTCGGGAATTGAGACAGTTGAATTTTACTAAAATAGTTTCATTAGCTCCCGAGGTATTATAAATACTAGTAGATGACACTATGATATAGTAGGCTATCTGAAATAGATCAAATTAATAGATTGTGTCTCACGCATATACTTTAAAAAATTTAATAATTCAAAAAAAAAAAACAAAGAAAAAAGGAAACATGTTGATTATATCAAAATTAGGAGGCACAAAAAATTATAGTTCGTTATGGGTAGGGACACTATTGCCGATATAATAACTTCTATAAGAAATGCTGACATGAATAAAAAAGGAACGGTTCGAATAGCATCTACTAATATCACCGAAAACATTGTTAAAATACTTCTACGAGAAGGTTTTATTGAAAATGTTCGGAAACATCAGGAAAATAAGAAATATTTCTTGGTTTCAACCCTGCGACATAGAAAGACTAGGAAAGGAATATATAGAACCGTTTTAAAGTGTATCAGCCGACCCGGTTTACGAATTTATTCCAACTATCAACGAATTCCTAAGATTTTAGGTGGAATGGGAATTGTAATTCTTTCTACTTCTCGAGGTATAATGACAGATCGAGAAGCTCGACTAGAAAGAATTGGAGGAGAAATTTTGTGTTATATATGGTGATCCTCCTCCTCTGGTATCCTAATTTTATCTCTAACTTCCCATTTGTGAAATAGAGAGGAAAAGTGAGTTATATACCTCTTCCTTCATTAGTTGATACTTCAAGGGGGTTACCTGGAATGAAAGAACAAAAATTGATTCATGAAGGTTTAATTACTGAATCACTTCCCAACGGTATGTTCCGGGTCCGTTTAGATAATGAAGATCTAATTCTAGGTTATGCTTCAGGGAGGATCCGGCGCAGTTTTATACGGATACTACCGGGAGATAGAGTAAAAATTGAAGTAAGTCGTTATGATTCAACCAGAGGACGTATAATTTATAGACTTCGCAACAAGGATTCGAACGATTAGGTGATTTTTTAAACATTCCTTTCATGGGGACACAATTCGAAGTTAAAAAAAAAAATATTCAAGAAACTTATTTTCCTCAAAAGAGTAGATTCAGAATTAAGGTAAGGAATAAGAAATATGAAAATAAGGACTTCTGTTCGTAAAATTTGTGAAAAATGTCGACTGATCCGTAGGCGCGGACGAATTATAGTGATTT